ATTCGCATTATTATAATAATGTAAATAACACATTTTAGGGTGGGAAATAGCCTACTCGAGGTCTACCTGTTTCCGGGGGGTTTTCAGGAGTCTTAGTGATCTCAGGAGTTTAGGGGGGTAGGGGGGTTTAACGTTTAAAAACAAAAGGGGGCATATCAGATGAACGTCGATTGATAAGTACACATTATGCTCATGAGATCCTAATATGCAATTCATTCTCTAAAGTCTTTTCAACTCTCAAATTGTTTCCCTGCAGGCAGAGGATATGTTCAACCTTATTCCTATAGGTTAGCATGCACTGTGAGATGCCAAGTGAAAAGAAAGAGAAAAAAGAGAACCAGCTGCCCTATGGAGAGAACGCTCGGCATGGTGGGTTATCTCGCCATATGTACTCCACCATTAACTTATGTAAGCGTCGATGAAAGTGGGAGGAATAATATCAATTTATGGCCCTGAAGTAGGAACCAAATGCCAGGAATAATTCACTGTGTGAAACCCCCACAATAGTTGTCCCTCACCTTCAATAACCGTTGGCATTAAGAAATCATACGTTGGTCGGTTCTTACTACATTAAGATTGTGAGGTATGACGAGATGGTGGGTACTTGGTATAACTTAACCTATGGATTAATTGTGTTCGGTCTTAAATCTCGCCAGCTTATATTCATTTCATGTTGAATACTTCATTACTGCTTTATGGAAATCTTCGATAAGTGTGGATATATGAGGGCTTAAAGCCTAGATATGTTGATTAAACATACATGTACTTGAATGCCATTGATATGGTTAATATAGATGAATGGTGTAAATACATATATGTACAAGGACGTACATATATGTATGTCTGCGCGCCATGATGCGCGCAGCCCAGCAAAGAATAGTTTAGTTCAGAATCTTAGCTTTGGGAGTTAAGGGTGGGAGTTAGAATCTCCCTTCTTTGAGCAGTAGGGAGGATTTTAACCTCCGGCGTCCGGTTTACAAGACCGGCGCTCTGAAGCTGAGCTACTATTGCAAGTTCATCCAAAGACTTTGTTCTCTGCTAGTCCTACAAGGGGGAATAGTACTAGGAATAACGAGAAGTACAAGACGGATGCGATTTGTCCGATGACGATGTAAGGGTCCTCTACAGGCATGCCTCCAATTCATGTGAGAATTGCGACGTCTGCAACTAATGTTCAGAAGAGAAACTGGGTAACGGGTCGGAAGGTTAGACCTCGTTGTTTTGAAGTGTGAAGAATGGGGACAACCAGTAACACGAGGATTGAGAAGAGAAGGGCCAGAACTCCCCCCAGTTTATTGGGGATTGAGCGGAGAATTGCGTAAGCAAAGAGGAAGTATCATTCAGGCTTAATGTGTGGGGGAGTCACAAGCGGGTTGGCGGGAATGAAGTTGTCCGGATCTCCTAGGAGGTTAGGGCTGAAAAGGGCGAGGGAAGAAAGAGCGACAAGGAGGGCTGAGAAACCAAGGAGGTCTTTGTAAGAAAAGTAGGGGTGGAAGGAAATTTTATCTGCGTCGGAGTTCAGACCAAGGGGGTTATTCGAGCCTGTCTCGTGAAGGAACAGTAGATGGATAATTGTGGCTCCGGCAATAACGAAGGGGAAAAGGAAGTGGAATGCGAAGAACCGGGTGAGGGTTGCGTTGTCTACGGAGAAGCCCCCTCAAATCCACTGGACGAGGGTTCCGCCAACGTAAGGGACAGCGGAAAGGAGGTTGGTAATAACAGTGGCTCCTCAGAATGACATCTGCCCTCAGGGTAGGACGTAGCCAACGAAGGCGGTCATCATGACAAGGAGGAAGAGAACAACACCGACAGTTCAGGTTTCTTTGTTAAGGTATGAGCCGTAGTAAAGACCTCGGCCAATGTGCATGTAAAGGCAAATAAAGAAAAAGGATGCTCCGTTAGCGTGAAGGTTTCGGATAAGTCACCCGTAGTTTACGTCTCGGCAAATGTGGGCAACAGAAGAAAAAGCGGTGTTGATATCAGAAGTGTAGTGTATTGCTAGGAAAAGCCCTGTGAGAATTTGTGCAATAAGACAGAGGCCTAGTAGAGATCCAAAATTTCACCAAACGGAAATGTTGGAGGGGGTGGGAAGGTCGACTAGTGCGTCGTTTGCGATTTTTAGGAGGGGGTGGGTTTTTCGAAGACTTGCCATTAAGGGTTCTTGTAGTTGAATAACAACGGTGGTTTTTCAAGCCATTAGTCCTGGTTAAAATCCTGGCAGGAATTATGACCTATATTATGTCTCTGTTTTTATTTGGCTTGGTATTAGGGCTAGTCGCAGTTGCTTCTAACCCGTCCCCTTACTTTGCCGCCTTAGGGCTGGTAGTGGTGGCTGGAATGGGGTGTGGAGTTCTGGTGGGACATGGTGGCCCTTTTTTATCTTTAGTTTTATTTTTAATTTACCTGGGGGGAATGCTAGTCGTGTTTGCGTATTCAGCAGCGCTTGCTGCCGAGCCGTACCCTGAAACTTGAGGGAGCCGGCCGGTTGCGGTGTATATGGGGTTGTATTTAGCGGGAGTAGTTCTTGTGTCGGGGATGTTTTGAGGAGGGTGATATGAAGGGTCATGAATCTCGGTAGATGAACTAGCGGGATTCTCTGTTCTGCGGGGGGACACGGGAGGGGTTGCGTTGATGTACTCGCAGGGCGGGGGGATGTTAGTAATTAGTGCGTGAGTACTTCTCCTGACACTATTTGTGGTGCTAGAGCTGACACGGGGTCTAAGTCGGGGGGCACTCCGAGCGGTTTAGTAAAGAGATGCCAGTGTGGCAAGGGTAAGTGTGAGGAGGAAGAGGGCAAGATAAGTCTTGATCATCCCCTGTTGGACGTTGCTTGTTGTTGTTACCAAGGGGAGGTTGGACGAGATAAGGGCCTTGGGGCCTGTTTTTTCGAGTCAGGCTTGGTCGATTATTTGGGTTGCAATGGTTTGTCCGAGGGCCAAATTCAGCTTGGGGGTGAAGCGGTGGATAATCATTGGGAAAAAGCCTAACATGTTTGAGAAGTGGTGAAGGTTCAGTTGAGGGGTAGGCTTAAATTGTTTGCTTGTAAGTGACGCTAACTCTAGGGCTGTCAGGAGGCCAAGGATGGTGACAACTAGGGCGGCTAGTTTCAGGAGGGGGGGCATAGACATGACGGGAGTTTTCATCGGGATGATGTTAGAGGTAATTAATAGGCCGGCCACAATACTTCCTCAGGCTAGCCGTTTGATGGGGTTAATGACCGCAGGGTTGTTTTCGTTGATGGGGGAGAGTGAGTTAAAGCGTGGGTGTCCCATGGAGACAAAGTAAACCACTCGGAGACTATAGATGGCTGTGAAGGAGGTAGCAAGGAGGGTTAAGACAAGGGCTCAGGCGTTAAGGTGGGATGTGTTTAGTGCTTCAATAATAGCATCTTTAGAGAAGAAGCCCGCCAAGAAGGGGGTTCCCGTAAGAGCGAGGCTGCCGATGGTTAAGCAGGTAGAGGTGAAAGGGGTGAGGTGTTGTATGCCTCCCATTTTGCGAATATCTTGCTCGTCATTCAGGCTGTGAATGATTGAACCGGAGCAGAGGAAGAGTATTGCTTTGAAGAAAGCGTGGGTGCAGATGTGAAGGAAAGCAAGCTGAGGTTGGTTCAGGCCGATAGTAACCATTATTAATCCGAGCTGGCTAGAAGTAGAAAAAGCAACGATTTTCTTGATATCATTTTGAGTAAGCGCACAGGTGGCAGTGAATAGGGTGGTAAGGGCGCCCAGACATAAGCAGGTGGTCAGTGCAGTCTGATTGGTTTCTATAAGAGGGCTCATGCGAATAAGAAGAAAAATGCCCGCAACGACTATAGTACTAGAATGTAGTAGGGCAGAGACCGGTGTAGGACCTTCCATGGCAGAAGGTAGCCAAGGGTGAAGTCCAAATTGGGCAGATTTGCCCGTAGCTGCGATGATTAAGCCTAAAAGGGGGAAGGTTAGGTCAAAGCTCTGTGCAGTTGCGAATATCTGTTGTATTTCTCAGGAGTTTAAATTCATTGCTATTCAAGCCATGGCGAAGATAAGGCCGATATCCCCAACCCGGTTGTAAACAACTGCTTGGAGTGCAGCTGTGTTGGCGTCTGCTCGGCCGTATCATCAGCCGATAAGGAGGAATGACATAATCCCGACTCCCTCTCAACCAATAAAGATTTGGAAGAGGTTGTTGGCTGTAACAAGAATAATCATGGCAATAAGGAAGACGAGAAGATATTTAAAAAACCGGTTCATTTGAGGGTCGGCGTGTATGTATCAAGATGCAAATTCAAGAATTGATCAGGTTACGTAAAGAGCGATTGGGGTAAAAATAAGAGAGTAGTGGTCAAATTTAAAGCTGATATTCACGTCAAAGGTGCCCGTGTTTATTCAGTTTCAGTTAGTAATGATCGTTTCGGCGCCCTCATTTAGGAATAGACAGAGCGGGAGTAGGCTAACAAAAAAAGCTAGCTTCACAGCTGTCTTAACTTGGGAGACAGCCCAGTTAGGATCTCGAGGCTCTGGAGAAAGGGTCGTAAGGACTGGGTAAATTAGAAGTGTAAAGATAATGATAAGGCTTGATGTCATTATGAGAGAGGTGGGGTGCATAGCTGCTACTTGGATTTGCACCAAGAGTTTTTGGTTCCTAAGACCAACGGATGAGCTGTTATCCTTTAGGAGCGGGGGCGAGTGAGCTTCGGGGTTCAACCGAGGTCACGAAAATTAGCAGTCTTCGTTGCTAGCGAGCCTCTCTCGGTGGGTAACAGGACTTTAACCTCTGTCTTTAGAATCACAATCTAATGTTTTCGTTAAACTATACCTACAAGCTGTAAACCCTCAGATGAGCTCTGGTTTAAGAATCAGCAACAGAAGGGGGAGGAGATGGAGGACTGCTACCAAGTGTTCTCGAGAGTGGGTGGGGTCGAGGGCAATAATGTGGGCTGGAAGAGGGCCCCGCTGTGTCATAAGAAACATATATAAAGAGTAACTGGCGGTAATGAGCGTGCCAGCGCCGGTGAATACAAGGGTTCATCAGGACCAGTTGAATAAGGAGGTAATAATAATCAGTTCCCCCATGAGATTAGGAAGTGGGGGAAGGGCTAAATTAGCAAGGCTAGAGATAAATCATCATGTTGCCATCAAGGGGAGGGCCACCTGAAGTCCTCGGGCTAGGACCATGGTTCGGCTGTGCGTTCGTTCATAATTTATGTTGGCTAAGCAGAAAAGGGCAGAAGATGTCAGGCCGTGTGCGATCATGAGAATAAGAGCGCCAGTGAAGCTTCAGGGTGTTTGGATCAGGATAGCTGCGGCTACCAGGCCCATGTGGCTGACTGAAGAATAAGCAATGAGGGACTTCAGGTCTGTTTGACGAAGACAGATAGAGCTAGTTATTACAACCCCCCAGAGGGCGAAGATAATAAAGGGGTAGCTGAGCTCTTTCGTTAAAGGGTCCAGCATAATCATCAGTCGCATCATCCCGTATCCGCCTAGTTTAAGAAGGACGGCGGCAAGAATTATGGACCCAGCCACGGGGGCCTCTACGTGGGCTTTGGGAAGCCATAAATGTACGCCGTAGAGAGGCATCTTAACTAAGAACGCCATTAGACACCCGGCTCACCATAGTTTGTCGGCGTAGGTTGCAAGGGGGAGGGGGTTAGTATAGGGAAGTGTGAGGATGGATAGTGTTCCGGTGCTGTTTTGTAGGAGGAGCAAAGCTACGATAAGGGGAAGAGAGCCCGCAAGGGTATAAAATAAGAAGTAGGTTCCGGCATTCAACCGCTCTGTTTGGTTACCTCATCGGGTGATAATAATAAGGGTGGGAATAAGGGTAGCTTCAAATATAATGTAAAACAGGATGATTTCGGTGGCGCTAAATGCTATAATTAGGAAAGCCTGAAGAGAAGTGAGGAGTGTGAGGTATATCCGTTGGCGATTAGCTGGTTCATGGGACATGTGATGTTGGCTTGCAAGAATTATAAGGGGGAGTAGTCAGCAGGTAAGGGCCATGAGAGGGGCAGATAAAGAGTCTACGGCTAAGTAGTTATTAATAGAGGCGGCACCAGTTTCCGCTAGTTTCTTCATTCAGGTGAGGCTACACGCTGCAATTACCAAACTGTTAAGGAGGGTTGAAGACCACAGTCACTTATGGGGGACCAGCCAGGTGGTCGGGATCAGTATAATGGTGGGGATGAGAATTTTTAGCATTGTAGGAGATTTAGTGTTTGGAGGCGGTCACTCCCGTGGGTCCGGGCAGTGGCGACCAGTAGGCCCAGTCCTGCACTGGCTTCGCAAGCTGAAAATGCTAATAAGAGCATTGGGGAAGCTGAGAAACTGGTGGAGTCTAGTTGAAGGGTTCACAAGGAAAGGGCAATAAACAGGGAAAGTATCATGCCTTCAAGGCATAGGAGAGCAGAGAGAAGATGGGTTCGGTGGAATGCCAGGCCTGTTAGTCCTAGAATAAAGGCTGATGAAAAGGCGAAGTGAACGGGAGTCATTAAGCAACTGTGGACTTTAACCACAAGCTTTTGAGCCGAAATCAAATGTTTTTCTTAAACTAATTACCTATTCGGCCCATTCTAGTCCGCCTTGAATTCATTCATAGATCAGGCCTAGAGTCAGGAGGGCAAGAACGGCGGAAGCCCAAATAAATGTGATAAGGGGAGAGGGGAGTTGGTCACCTCAGGGAAGGGGCAAAAGAAGTGCAATTTCAAGGTCAAAGAGGAGGAATAAAATGGCAACCAGAAAAAACCGAAGGGAAAAAGGCAGCCGGGCTGAGCCAAGAGGGTCAAAGCCGCACTCGTAGGGGGAGAGTTTCTCGTGGTCAGGCGTTATTTGGGGAAGCCAAAATGACACGATGGCGAGGACAGTGGACAGCACAATAGTGATGGTGATGACTGTTATGATTAGATTCATTATCTTTCCTTGGACTTTAACCAAGACCGGGTGATTGGAAGTCACTTATACTAGCTTAGTACTAGAAAGATTAAGATCCTCATCAGTAGATAGAGATGTAAAGGAAGAGTCAGACTACGTCTACGAAGTGCCAGTATCAAGCAGCTGCTTCGAACCCGAAGTGGTGTTCAGATGTAAAATGGTAGTGAACCTGCCGGAGTAAGCAGACGGCCAAGAATGTAGAGCCAATAATGACATGAAGACCGTGGAAGCCGGTTGCTACGAAGAACGTGGATCCGTAGACCCCGTCGGCGATTGTGAAAGGGGCTTCGTAGTACTCTAGACCCTGAAGGAAGGTAAAGTAGAAACCGAGAAGAATGGTAAGTGTTAATGACTGGATGGCTTGCTTACGTTCGCCTTCTATAATGCTGTGGTGGGCTCAGGTGACAGTAACTCCAGAGGCAAGAAGGACGGCTGTATTGAGTAGGGGGACTTCAAAAGGGTCAAGAGTTGTAATTCCTGTGGGAGGTCAGCAGCCCCCCAGTTCAGGGGTAGGGGCGAGGCTTGAGTGATAAAAAGCTCAGAAAAAGCCTAGGAAGAAAAAGACTTCTGAGGTGATGAAGAGGATTATACCGTACCGGAGCCCTTTTTGTACGGGCGGGGTGTGGTGTCCTTGGAATGTACCCTCTCGAACGATGTCTCGTCATCACTGGTACATTGTAAGCAGAAGAAGGGCAGTCCCCAGGGTCATTAAAACCGTGGAGTTAAAGTGGAATCAGATTGCGAGGCCAGAGGTTATCAGTAAGGCGGCGACTGCGCCTGTCAGTGGTCAGGGGCTGGGGTCAACTATGTGGTATGCGTGTGCTTGATGGGCCATTAGACGTTTTCTTGGAGGTAGAGGCTTAAAAGAAGCACAAAGACGTATGCCTGAATCATGGCTACGGCGATTTCCAGAAGGGTGAGAAGGAATATCAGAACAAGCGTAAGAATGGCTACGGTGGGCATCATAGGGAGAAGGATAAAGGCAGCTGTGGCAATTAGTTGAATTAACAGGTGTCCGGCTGTGAGGTTGGCTGTGAGCCGTACGCCGAGGGCGAGAGGTCGAATGAAAAGGCTAATTGTTTCGATAATAATTAGTACGGGAATCAGGGGTGTAGGGGTACCTTCTGGGAGAAGGTGTCCTAAGGCAACGGTAGGCTGGTTGCGCATGCCAATAATGACAGTGGCCAGTCAGAGGGGGACTGCAAGGCCGAGGTTAAGGGAGAGCTGAGTGGTGGGGGTGAAAGTGTAGGGAAGAAGGCCAAGCATATTTAGCGAGATAATGTATAGCATAAGCGAAGCAAATAAGAGAGCTCATTTGTGTCCTCCTAAGTTGATCGGGAGAAGAAGCTGCTGAGTAAACCGGTTAAGGAATCAGCCTTGAAGTGCCAGTAGGCGGCTATTTAGTCAGCGTGTTGAGGGGGTGGGGTATAGGGTTCAAGGAAGGGTTAATGCTAAAACGATAAGAGGGATTCCAAGAAAAACAGGGCTTATAAACTGGTCGAAAAGGCTTAGTGTCATGGTCAGTTTCAGGTTGTTGCTTTAGGTTTTTCTGTGCTTTTGGAGGTTGGAGTATTTGGGAAGGTGTGTGCTATTACTTTAGGGGGAATAACGGTTAGGAAAACTAGTCAAGAGAATGCTAAGATAGCAAATCAGGGGGTAGGATTTAACTGAGGCATGTCGCTAGGGGTGGTTGGGAGTCACCAATCTTTAGCTTAAAAGGCTAACGCTAGGCCCAGTTTAGCTTCTTAGCGATTAATCTTGAAGTATCAGAAGTGATCAATTTTCAAAGTGCTCCAGAGGAACTGCTTCTACTACGACGGGTATAAAGCTGTGGTTGGCTCCGCAAATTTCTGAACATTGCCCATAGAAGACACCAGGGCGGGAAGCGATGAAAGCTGTTTGGTTTAGGCGACCGGGGACTGCGTCTATTTTCACACCTAGTGCGGGGACGGCTCAAGAGTGGAGCACGTCTTCGGCGGAGACTAGCACTCGGATGGGGGATTCTACTGGGATTACTATTCGGTGGTCTGCTTCTAAAAGGCGGAATTGTCCAGGGGTAAGGTCATTGGTGGGGATTATGTACGAGTCGAAACCTAAGTCTTCGTAGTCAGTGTATTCGTAGCTTCAGTATCATTGGTGGCCTATGGCTTTGATAGTGAGGTGAGGGTCATTCACTTCGTCCATAAGGTATAGAATTCGAAGTGAGGGGAGGGCAATTAGAATAAGAATTACTGCTGGTAGAACAGTTCAGATAATCTCGATTTCTTGGGAGTCCAGGATATATTTATTGGTGAGTTTAGTGGATACCATGGCCACAATAATGTATATGACTAGGGTGCTAATCAGGAAAACAATTATAAGGGCGTGGTCGTGAAAATGAAGAAGTTCTTCTATTACAGGGGAAGCTGCATCTTGAAATCCTAGTTGTGAGGGATGTGCCATTAGTTGTTCAAGACACGCGGGGTTTTAACCCACGATTCTGCCTTGACAAGGCAGTGTAATTAACAGTTTTACTAGTGTCTTATGAAGAAAGTGACAGAGCGGCTATGTGGTTGGCTTGAAACCAATTTATGGGGGTTCGACCCCTCCCTTTCTCGTAAACCTGTTTGTACTTGTACAAATACAGGCTCTTCAAATGTGTGGTAGGGTGGAGGGCAGCCGTAAAGTCATTCTAGGTTAGTTGCGGTGAGTTCTACTGATAGAACTTCACGTTTGGCGGCGAATGCTTCTCAGATGATGCAAAGGAATAGGATTACGCCCACAAGGGAGATCATTGAGCCAATAGAGGACACTGTGTTTCAGAGAGTATACGCATCCGGGTAGTCTGAGTACCGCCGAGGCATGCCAGCTAGACCAAGGAAATGTTGGGGGAAGAAGGTAAGGTTTACGCCCAGGAACATAATGCCAAAGTGTACTTTTGTTCAAGTGCTGTGAAGGGTGTATCCTGAAAACAGGGGGAATCAGTGAACGAAGCCAGCAATGATAGCAAAGACTGCACCCATAGATAAGACGTAGTGGAAGTGGGCAACTACGTAGTAAGTGTCGTGAAGTACAATATCCAGGGAGGAATTGGCCAGAACGATTCCTGTTAAGCCCCCTACTGTGAAAAGGAAAATGAACCCAAGAGCTCAGAGAAGAGGTGTTTCTCATTTGATTGAGCCTCCGTGGAGAGTTGCGAGTCAGCTGAAAACTTTAACCCCTGTTGGGATGGCGATAATTATAGTGGCGGATGTAAAGTATGCTCGGGTGTCAACATCCATGCCGACTGTAAACATGTGATGAGCTCAGACGATGAATCCTAAAAGGCCGATTGCCATCATAGCTCATACCATGCCCATATAGCCGAAAGGTTCTTTCTTACCGGAGTAGTAGGCAACAATATGGGAGATTATACCGAAACCAGGGAGAATGAGAATGTATACTTCGGGGTGGCCGAAGAATCAAAACAGATGTTGGTACAGAATGGGGTCTCCCCCTCCTGCAGGGTCAAAGAAGGTAGTATTTAAGTTACGGTCTGTGAGAAGCATTGTAATGCCGGCAGCAAGAACAGGGAGGGAGAGGAGAAGAAGGACGGCTGTAATCAGTACGGCTCACACAAATAAAGGTGTTTGATACTGGGAGATAGCGGGAGGCTTCATGTTAATAATTGTGGTGATGAAGTTGATTGCTCCAAGAATTGAAGAAATTCCGGCTAAATGCAGGGAGAAGATTGTTAAATCAACAGATGCACCTGCGTGGGCCAGATTTCCGGCCAAAGGAGGGTATACAGTTCAACCGGTACCGGCCCCAGCCTCTACGCCTGAAGAGGCTAAGAGAAGAAGAAGGGAGGGTGGAAGAAGTCAAAAGCTTATGTTATTTATTCGGGGAAATGCTATATCAGGGGCGCCAATCATTAGGGGGATTAGTCAGTTTCCAAAACCACCAATCATAATTGGTATTACTATAAAGAAAATCATTACGAATGCATGAGCGGTAACAATTACGTTATAGATTTGGTCATCTCCGAGGAGGGCGCCGGGTTGGCTAAGTTCCGCTCGAATGAGCAGGCTTAGGGCCGTCCCCACCATAGCGGCTCAAGCACCAAATACTAGATAAAGGGTGCCAATGTCTTTGTGATTAGTTGAGAAAAATCAACGTGTGATTGCCACAGGTAGGATGGCTGAGTTTTTAAGCGGTGGATTGTAGCCCCATATACAGAGGTTTGAGTCCTCTTCTTGCCAAGCCCTGAGGTGTTTAACATATAAGATTGCAAATCTTAAGAAGTAGGCTAGTCGCCTACCGGGGCTTTCCCCGCCTTTGGTCCCCTTTTAGGCGGGGAAAGTAGATGGATGCTCGCTGGTTTGGGCGCTTAGCTGTTAACTAAGATTTTGTAGGATCGAGGCCTGCCTATCTAGAAAAGCTTTAGCTTAATTAAAGTGTCTGTTTTGCATACAGAAGATGTAGGTTAGTGTCCTGCAAGTTTTATCAGGGACTGGGGGATTTTCACCCTCGCTTAGGGCTTTGAAGGCCCTCGGTCTTGTACTATCCTAAGTCTCTTAAAGGGTTAATAATGCTATTGCAGCAGGGGTAAGGGGCAATAGGCACAGGGCGGCAGTTGTGGAGACGGCCAGGGGTAGGGTAAGCTGAGATGAGGGTAAACGCCAAGGAGTAACCCCGGAGAGGTTGTTGGGGGAAAGGGTGAGAGTCATTGCGTAGGAAAGACGCAAGTAGAAGTAAAGGCTAAGAAGTGCGGTAAGGGCAGCAAGGGTCGCGGTTGGGGCCAAGCCTTGTTTAGTTAGTTCTTGAAGAATTAGTCATTTAGGCATGAATCCCGTGAGTGGGGGGAGGCCACCTAGTGAGAGCAGAAGCAGCGGGGTAAGTGCTGTTAATGCTGGAGTTTTGGCTCAGGAGGTGGCTAGAGCATTAATATTTGTTGCCTTGTTTAGTTTAAACACAAGGAAGGTTGAAAAGGTCATAATGAGGTAAGTGAGCAGTGCAAGGAGGGTTAGGGAGGGGGAAAACTGCAAGATCAGAATCATCCACCCGAGGTGTGCAATTGAAGAGTAAGCAAGAATCTTACGCAGTTGGGTTTGGTTCAGCCCGCCCCAGCCTCCAACAAGTGTGGAGGTGACACCTAGTGCAATCAGAATCGTTGAGTTGGTTGGTTGAATTTGAATAAGGAGGGCAAAGGGGGCCAGTTTTTGTCAAGTGGACAAGATTAGTCCAGTGGTCAGGTCTAGCCCTTGGAGTACCTCTGGCAGTCAGGAGTGGACGGGGGCAAGTCCAATTTTAAGGGCAAGGGCAATGGTGATCATCATAGTGGGTAGAGGGTGAGTCATTTGTTGAATTTCCCACTGGCCTGTGAGTCAGGCATTAGTAGTACTGGCGAACAGGAGTATGGCAGCAGCAGTGGCTTGGGTGAGGAAGTATTTAGTAGTGGCTTCAACTGCCCGGGGGTGGTGGTGCTGGGCTATGAGGGGAATAATGGCAAGGGTATTTATTTCAAGGCCCATTCAGGCGAGCAGCCAGTGTGAGCTTGCAAACGTAATTGTGGTTCCTAAGCCTAGTCCGAATAATAGGGTGGCTAAGATGTAGGGGTTCATTAGCAAAGGAAGGAGTTTAACCAACATGTTTGGGGTATGGGCCCAAGAGCTTAATTAGCTGACTTTACTAGGAAGTGGTGTAGTGGAAGCACTGAGAGTTTTGATCTCTCCGGGTAGGGTTCGAACCCCTTCTTTCTAAGGAGTTGGGGGGACTTTAACCCCCATAGTACACTCTATCAAAGTGGCCCTTAAAATTCAGGCACAGCTCCTGGACTATAGCTGAGGGGGCAGTCCCGCAAATGCAATGGGGAGCGCGAGGTGTCAGATGACTAAGGCTAGGGTTAAAGGGAGGAAGTTTTTTCAGATTAGGTGCATAAGTTGGTCATAACGGAATCGGGGGTAGGAGGCTCGTACCCAGAGGAACAAGACGGACAACAGGGCCGCTTTTGTCATTAAATTCACTGCGGTCAACTCGGGGAATGTGGGGAGGTGAGAGGCTCCTAGGAACAATGTAGCAGAAAGAGTGTTTATTAGGAGGATGTTGGCGTACTCGGCAAGGAAAAATAGGGCAAAAGGGCCGCCCGCATACTCGACGTTGAAGCCGGAGACAAGTTCGGATTCACCCTCTGTTAAATCAAAGGGGGCACGATTTGTCTCCGCAAGGGTAGAGATGTATCACATTGCAGCCAGAGGCCAAGTTGGTAAAATGAGTCAGACGCACTCTTGTGCGACGTTAAAGGTGTGTAAAGTGAAGCCCCCAGTAAAAATAATTACGTTTAACAGAATTAGTCCTAGGCTTACTTCGTAAGAAATTGTTTGGGCAACGGCCCGAAGCGCTCCAATGAGAGCATACTTCGAATTGGAGGCCCAGCCTGAACCTAAGATTGAGTAGACCGCGAGGCTGGAGAGGGCGAGGATAAAGAGAATACCTAGGTTGAGGTCTGCGACAGGGTAGGGCATAGGGATGGGTGCTCATAGAGTTAAAGCAAGGGTAAGAGCCAATATTGGGGCCAGAAGGAACAGAACCGGGGAAGCTGTTGAGGGGCGAACTGGCTCTTTAATAAAAAGCTTTAATCCGTCTGCAATAGGTTGAAGAAGTCCGTAAGGGCCTACGATATTAGGGCCTTTACGTAGTTGCATATAGCCTAAAACTTTACGTTCAAGAAGTGTTAAAAAGGCAACGGCTAGAAGGATGGGGACAATGTAGGCCAGAGGGTTGACGATGTGGGTTATGAGTGCTGAAATCATAGTTAAGAAGAGGACTTGAACCTCTGTAAAAAGGGCTTAGGTCTTTTGCAGTAACCGGGCTCTGCCACCTTAACATGCCATTTTCTCAGGCATAGGGGGCATGCCCTTTTGCCTATTTTAGTTATCTACATTAGGTGAGGGTGAAGCATACTTATAGCATGGGCTTCTTCTTTCCGGTCCTTTCGTACTAGGAAAGAGCATATCATAGATAGAAACTGACCTGGATTACTCCGGTCTGAACTCAGATCACGTAGGACTTTAATCGTTGAACAAACGAACCCTTAATAGCGGCTGCACCATTAGGATGTCCTGATCCAACATCGAGGTCGTAAACCCCCTTGTCGATATGGGCTCTAAAAGGGGATTGCGCTGTTATCCCTAGGGTAACTCGGTCCGTTGATCGGCATTGCCGGATCTTGTTGGTCAGAAATTCTGTTCATTAGAGCTGTAGCTCTTAGTTGTAGGAGAGGGTGCTCCCATTCCACATGGGGGTTTTATGTTTCCCCGCGGTCGCCCCAACCAAAGACACTAGGGCAGGGACCATTTGGTTTGGGCTCCTTATGGGGAGGTGTTTAACATGGTCTGTCTTGGCGTCTAAAGCTCCATAGGGTCTTCTCGTCTTATGGTTCTATCCCCGCTTCTGCACGGGGAGATCAATTTCATTGACTAGAGAAAGGAGACAGCTAAGCCCTCGTTATGCCATTCATACAGGTCTCCATTTAAAAGACAAGTGATTGCGCTACCTTCGCACGGTCAAAATACCGCGGCCGTTAAACTTAGAGTCACAGGGCAGGCGGGACCTCTTATTCATTACTTTGCAAGAGGCGATGTTTTTGGTAAACAGGCGAGGCTTCATGTGTTTGCCGAGTTCCTTCTTTTTCTTTTAGTCTTTCCTTGGGGGCACACCAGTGTGGGGTTAACGGTCTTTAGTTGGATGGTTTTCTGGTTGTTTGGTTTGTTGTCCATGTCCCTCTTTGGTTGGGGCCGTTAAGATTCGATGGGAGGTCCGTTTTGATTTACACTCGTGCAAGGAGAGAGGCTTAAGCTCTCTTATTACTCATATTAGCATGGTCGCTCCCATGTTTGCATGGGGCGGCCCGGTAGGGTTAGGGGAGTAAGATTTGGTTATCAGGATAGGGAGGGTTATTTAGTATATCTGAGCTTTAACGCTTTCTGTAAGGATGGCTGCTTTTAGGCCCACCAGAACATTTTGCCTTTATTTTAATATGATCTTAATCCTCCTGATAAAGTTGTATCTTATTTCAAAGGGGCTGTACCCCCTTTGAATAACTCTCTCGGTTTCTTTGGGTGTCTCTAGGGGTTAGGACAGGGGTCAGGAAAGAAGCCGGGAGGCTGAACTTCTATTCATTTCTCAGGCAACCAGCTATAACTAAGTTCGGTAGGTCTGTCACCTCTACTCAAAGCTCTTCCCACTCTTTTGCCACAGAGACGGGTTGGCCCTATTGATAGGCTGTCTTGGAGTAGCTCACTTAGTTTCGGGAAAGCAAACTAAAGTTCTCTTCGCTCGGGGCTTTCTAGCTAAATCATGATGCAAAAGGTACGAGTTTAAATCTCTGCTTTTCTATGCTTTAATGGGTTATTTCACTTCTCTTTCAGCGTTCCCTTGCGGTACTTTCTCTATTGCTCAATCGGGATCCTTTTCTGTCGCCCATACTAGGGGGGAAAAATGATTTGTTTCACTTGTGTGTCGTGTGTGAGGGGTTATTGATGGGGGTTTGTTGTTTTTGGGGGTGGTGGCTAGCTGTTGGGCATCAGGGCAATCCGATTTGCACGGACAGTCTTCTCAGTGTAAGGGAGACGCTTTATCTAGTTAAGCCATGCGCTGATTTTTCCAAGTACACCTTCCGGTACACTTACCATGTTACGACTTGCCTCCCCTTCTTGGTGATAATGATTTATTTACTTAAGGTTCTGGGTTTGGGGAGAGTGACGGGCGGTGTGTGCGCGCTTCAGGGCCAGTTTCAGCGGGACACTCTATTTCCTGCTTACTGCTAAATCCTCCTTCAGATGCACCTTTCAGTGCATCGTTCGTATTCACTACATTAGGGAATGTAGCCCATTTCTTCCCCCTCCATGCGCTACACCTCGACCTGACGTTTTGGGCTGTGCCAATTATGCTTACTATTCTTCCTTCACAGGGTAAGCTGACGACGGCGGTATATAGGCGGGATAAACAAGAAGGGGTGAGGTTGAACGGGGGTTATCGGTTCTAGAACAGGCTCCTCTAGGTGGATCTAAAGCACCGCCAAGTCCTTTGGGTTTCAAGCTGATGCTCGTAGTTCCCAGGCGGATAGCAGATGTAGTGCGCTATCGATGTTTAGGGCTAAGCATAGTGGGGTATCTAATCCCAGTTTGTGTCATAGCTTTCGTGGGTTCAGGGGTTGTAAAGCCACTTTCGTAGTTGGGCTTCTTACTCTCGGGTGCGTATAACAGCTGTGAGGGTGTTCGGCTTTAGTTTTAAGTTTACCTTAACCACTCTTTACGCCGGGGTCTATCAGCTTGGGCCTCTCGTATAACCGCGGTGGCTGGCACGAGTTTTACCGGCCCTCTTAGCTTTGACTAAGTCAAGTTTTCACTTATGGCTTAATGTCTATCACTGCTGAGTTCCCTTGGGGGTGTGGCTAAGCAAGGTGTCGTGGGCTACACTAGTGTGCCTGATACCAGCTCCTTGTTCCCGGGCAGGGAACTGTAGGGCATTCTCACAGGGGTGCGGATACTTGCATGTGTAAGTTTAGCTAAAGTTGATAGTAAAGTCAGGACCAAGCCTTTGTGCTTACGAGGCTTTCTAGGGCCCATCTTAACATCTTCAGTGTTATGCTTTAGTTAAGCTACGTTAGC